CCGGCTTACTAATAGGATGCCCCGATACGTTACAAAATTTCGCTTTAGCCAATGCTCCTATCAAAGGAATTGTGGGGACTATAGTATCAAACTTATTAATAGAAACATCTATAATAAATGAATTTTCTAACATTTGACTCCTTACCACACAAGGCTTTAGCCGTAAACTTGAAAGATGGCCCAGAAAATCGAGGGAGTGCTTGGAGAATTGGTTTATTTGAATTCTATCTGGTTGAGGCCACAAGTCAAAATAACCTTGACAAAAATTGACAAGGTAATACTTCCATTTTTTTATCAGAAGAGGTGTTCCTTTTGAAGCCAGAATGGCTTTTCCTTGATATCTGACATAATTCATGAAAGGATCCTTGAACAACCATAAGGTGATCTGAAAATTTTTATGAAAAATGAAGAAAAACTTGTCTATTTTTCGATAAAAATGTGTTCGCTCAAGAAGGGCTCTATACGATCTTGATCGTAAATGAACAGATTGTTTACGGAGAAAAACGAATATGGATTCGCATTCATATATATGAATATTATATAGGAACAAGAAAAATCTTTGATTCTGATTTGAAAAATGCGAAATATCGATTTTTTTTTGAGTAATCAGATTATTCGAATTCTGAGACTCGTAGAGAAAGAATCGTAATAAATGCAAAGCGGGGGTATCCTGTATCCAATAGCGAAGGGTTTGAATCAAGAGTTCCAAATGGATGGGGTAGGGTATTAGTATATCTAAGGCATTATTTAAATGTGATAATTTATCCTCTAAAAAGGGAAATGTTGAATGAATTGATCGTAAATTATGAGATTTTGCTATTTCTTTCGCTTCTAGGGAAGGTACTAATCGCAGAGGGAATGGAATTTCCACAATGAGTGAAAAACCCTCTGATATCATTTTAGAATAAAAATGCTTCTTCTGATTCTGATCACGAAATGTATTTTGGTTAAAATCATTATCAAAGAGAATCAAATGCTTCTGTTGATACATTCGAGTAATTAAACGTTTTGAAATTAGTGAACTGGATTTATTGTCATAACCTAAATTTTCGAGAGGTTCAGAAAGAATCGATCTATTTAAACCATGATCATAAGCAAGCGCATAAATAGACTCCTGAAATAGAAGTGGATATAAGAAGTCTTGTCGTCGAGATCTATCTATTTGGAAATATCCTTGTAATTCTTCCATTGAAAATGAGATTTGAACCAAAGACCGAGGGTTTCTTGGACTATCAAATGATACATAGTGCGATACAGTCAAAACAAGGTAGATAGTCAGAAAATGATATCTACCCTGAAGATAGATAAGCTTATCAAGGGATTCTCTTTTTTTTCATCCAACCAATAGGTTTGTGTTCTTTAATTAGGATATTGAAATAATAAGAAATCCTTTATTTTTGCAACCCGATCGCTCTTTTGATTTTAGAATTGATTCTATTTATCTTCTATTTATCAATATACCGTTTCTTCTACACATTCGTCTCCACTCAATAAGAGTGGAGATAGTTAATAATTAGGATTCAAAAAAAAAAGAAATAAAGAAATGGAGAATCCACTTATTTTTATGGTTATGGGAGAACCTTTTCCCGAATCAGGTACTAATATATTTCTAACGTCTAATTAGATCGGGAAATCATTCGAATTAAGAAGAGAAGCTCGTTGCTTTTTGTTTTCTATATTCTATAATTGGATCCTTGCGGCTCTATCCATTTATTCACTCGACCCATATTGAAATATAATATAAGAATTCAAAGAAGACTTTGTATTGATCCGGTAAGGATTAAGAATGAAGTGCTCTTAGAGTTCTTCCTTAATTCGTTAATACGACATGCTGTTTTTTCCATTCGTTCTCTTCTCTTTCAGGATCAGTCGTGGTCTTACAAACTCTACCAATGGTATGGATGAATTCGTTGCTTCATCCAAATGTGTAAAAGATTCTAGTCGCACTTAAAAGCCGAGTACTCTACCGTTGAGTTAGCAACCCGAGTGTATAGATGAATCATAATAAAAATAAAGAGATTGCAAACCCCATCTAGAATTAGAATTCGGAGAGAAATAGATTTACTTAATTGAAAATTACCATAATGAAATTCTATTTATTCAATACACTATTGTCAATATAAAATGAACGTTGACAAGCACCTGGACAGAAAGACCCTATGAAGCTTTACTGTTCCCTGGGATTGGCTTTAGGCCTTTCCTGCGCAGCTTAGGTGGAGGGCGAAGAAGGCCCCCTTCCGGGGGGCCAAGCCGTCAGTGAGATACCACTCTGGAAGAGCTAGAATTCTAACCTTGTGTCAGGACCTACGGGCCAAGAGACAGTCTACGCTAGACAAAATCAAAAAGAAATCAAAGTGAAAAAAAAAAAGGACTAGTGCTGTATTGACACTAGCTACGTGCAGTGCACACGTAGCTAGTTTTTGAACGAATTAAAAAATTCGTTTCCACCAAGGTTTGGTTTTTTTTCTTTTCCTATCATATAGGATCCTGTTCCCCCTTC